TTAATGTAAATTTATAGCTGAATTTATGTACATAGAAATTAAAATACTAAAAACAAACGCCTGAATTAAAGCTACACCAACCTCTAATAAAAATAATGGAACTAACATAAATAATGGTAAATAATGAAAAATAAAATAGACTCCATTTAATGTCATAATTGTTAATACAAACCCAGCGATTACTTTTAATAAAGTATGACCAGCCATCATATTAGCAAACAAACGTATAGATAAGCTAATTGGTCTAAAAAAATAAGAAATCATCTCTATTGGTACCAATAAAAAAGCTAAAACTATAGATGTTCCTCCTGGTAAAAACAATGAAAAAAATTTTAATCCATGATTTAGAAAAGTAATTATATTAATAGATAAAAAAAGAAAAAAACTAAATGAAAAAGTCATAACAAAATGACTTGTAACAGTAAAACTGTACGGTATTAAACCTATAATATTTAAACCTAAGATAAATAAAAAAACAGAAAAAACAATTGGAAAAAATTTTGCTCCATCTTTTAAACCAATATTATCTATTACTAATCCTATAATTAATAAATATAAATCATTTAAAATTATACCCCATCTTGAAAAAAAAATATAAATATTATTATTTTTAAAATCTGATAAAATAAAAATAAATATAAAAGAAATAACAAAAAAAAGTATTGTTATTACGAAAGAATTTGTTATAGAAAAATCAAAAAAACCAAAATATAAATTTACCAATGGTAAAATTTCAAATTGTTGTAAAGGACTAAAAATAATCATAAATTAATTAACTTCCCCACCAATAGATTGTAATAAATAAAAATAACCAAACAACATCTACAAAATGCCAATACCAAGCTGCTGCTTCGAAACCGAAATGATGTTCACGAGTAAAATGATTTAGATAAACACGAATTAAACAAACAATTAAAAAACAAGTACCAACAAATACATGAAAACCATGAAATCCAGTAGCCATATAAAAAGTTGAACCGTAAACACCGTCTGAAATAGTAAAAGAAGAAGTAACATATTCAAAAGCTTGTAATGAAGTAAATATTACTGCTAAAACAACAGTTAAAATTAATGAAATTATTGCATTAAATTTTGATCCATAAACTATTGAATGATGAGCCCAAGTTACTGTCGCACCTGAACTTAATAATAATACTGTATTTAATAATGGCACTTTCCACGGATTTAGAACAGAAATAAATGCCGGAGGCCAAATACCACCTATAAAAGGACTAGGATTAAAACTTGAATGAAAAAACGCCCAAAAAAAACCAAAAAAAAACATTACTTCAGATAAAATAAAAAGTAACATACCCATTCTTAATCCATTTGAAACAGCTAATGTATGTTGTCCTTCAAATGTTGCTTCACGTACAACATCACGCCACCAAAAAAACATAGTAGCTAATAAAAAAATAAATGCAAAACGTAAAAGAAAAAAACCTCCAATATAACCATGCATATAAGAAACACCCCCAAAAGTTAAAAATAATGCGGCAAATCCTGAAAATATTGGCCAAGGACTAGGATCGACTAAATGAAAACCATGTTTTTGACTATTTTGAATTAATATCATATAAACTAAATTTGTTAATAAATAGTCCTAAGTAGAGTTGAACTACTGACATTACGCTTATCAAGCGTACGCTCTAACCACTGAGCTATAAGACTAAACAGTTATTCGATAAAAAATATTTTGTAAAGATGTAAAAAACCGTTTACGAATTAATATTTGACCACTTGAATTAAATATAATTTCAAAACCAAGAATTGTAATTTTTTTTTGCATATAATTTTTAACTTTACCAACGAAAGTGAACGTTAGATCTATTTTGGGCTGCTTTCAAAAGATTATCTTTTTTTAATTGTAAAGATTTTGACAGTTTTTCCTTAGACAATAATAAAAAAATTTCATGTCTTAATTTTTCACCAAAAGAAATTTTACGTTTATCTAAAATTAAAGTTTCTTTTAATTTTTTTAGAACTAAATAAATACGTCTGTTTAAACCTACTGCAAACGGAACAAAATATGTTCGTCGCTTTTTTTTTATTATTCTTACTTCAATGAAAGAATTAAGTTTTTTAAAAATAGATAAGAAAATACGAGTTGGTACTGTATTGTATTTTTTTGCCAATAATAACATTGTTTTATCTACAAGTGAATTGGCTGAACGAAAATCGCCGTTTTTTAAAAAAAAGCTTTTAAATTTTTTATAAAAATTATTTGTTTGTTTTTTTTGTACCATAACATGATCTACTAGTTTTACGCATTTTAACACCTTGAAAATCATAAACTCCACGAATTAAATGATACTTAACTCCAGGTAAATCTTTTACTCGACCACCGCGCATTAAAACCACAGAATATTGTTGTAAATTATGACCTATCCCAGGGATATAGGCTTCTATTTTTTTTTTATTAGATAATTTTATTTTTGCAACTTTTCGTAAAGCCGAATTAGGTTTTTTGGGTGTTCTTGTATAAACTTTTAAACAAACACCTTTTTGTTGGGGGTTTCCTAAAAGTGCTGGCGTTTTTTTTTTTTTTATTTTTTTTTTTCTCGAAAATTTTAATGTTAATTGATTTATTGTGGCCATACACAAACTTTTCTCTACAAGTAGGATTTGAACCTACGACCAAACGATTAACAGTCGTACGCTCTACCACTGAGCTATTGAAGATTTTTTAAAGTAAACCCGACGATAAACTAATAATACGAAGATACTTAGAGTAACGAAAAAAATTTGAAATACCACCAAATACACGAGTAAATAAAAATTTTTCTTGTTTAGTAAATAAAACTACAGAATTTTCAGTAAAATAAAAATGTTCACACCAACGAGATAAAACGATTTTGTTTTTTGTTCTAACAATTAAAGCCTTACAAATTTCACCTTTTTTAATTTTTGAATATAATTTTCGTTTAGTTCGTAAGCTTTTAACAGATACCAAAATAATATCTCCCAATTTAGCAGATTTTTTGTTAAACCCTTTTCCAATACTTATACAACACACAGTCTTAACACCTGAATTATCAATTACCTTTAAATAACTATTTTTTTGAATCATAAAATTATATTTTGTATTTTGAAGGACTTGAACCTACAACAACTAACTTAGAAGGTTAGTACTCTTTCCAATTAAGCTAAAAATACAATTAAGTATATTGGGGATCGAACCCAAGACCAATGGATTAAAAGTCCAATGCTCTACCTCTAAGCTATATACTTTTCTTTTTAAAATGTTCAAGAGTGGAATTGAACCACTGACAGTTTGAATTTTCAGTTCAACTCTACCACTGAGCTACTTAAACAAAAATTACCAAACAGCCTTTTTAAAACCAGGTATTAACCCAAACATCATAACTTTTCTTAAAATAAAACGAGATAAACCGAAAGGTCTAAACACTCCTCTTGATCGATTAGTTAACACACATCTATTAACAAGTCTAACCTTAGAATACTTTTTTTTTAATGCTAAATATTTATTTATTAATATTTGATTTTTAATTTTATATGTAGGAGAACATGTAATAAAACGAAATAAAAATTTTGTTATTAAAAAAAATTTTTCTGCTTTTTTAAATTTTTTTCTTTTTTTATATTCTTTAGATCTCAACGATAACATATTAAACACTAAATTATTCCCAATCTAAAGCGCCAACTTCCCAAATATAAAAATAACCAATCCCCAATTCAAAAATAAAATCAAACATAATCCAAAAAGAATTTATATTTAAAAAACTAAACGAAACACACCAAGGGTAAAAATAAACTGCTTCCAAATCAAATATAATAAATAAAATAGCGATTAAATAAAATCGAACATCAAAAACATTTCGAGCATCTTCGTATGGATCAAATCCACACTCATACGCGGAAATCTTTTCAGTATCTGGGTTATACGGACTAAATCTAAACGAAAAAAATAATAATATAAAGCATAAAAAAAAACTAAATAAAATTAATACCCCAATACTAGTAATTTCTTGATAAAATAATTGCATAAAATAATAATCTTTATAAAAATACCATCTAGTATGAGAATTGAACTCATATTGTCTCCGTGAAAGGGAAACGTCCTAACCATTAGACGAAATAGATTAAGTAATTTTATTAAAAAAGTTTTAATTCAAAGCTATATATTAAATCAACACAATAAGATATTAAAGAATTATAAAAATTTATATAGTATTTTAAACAATAAAATAAGCAAATGGCAAATATCAATAAAAATACTATGTTCATTGTTATCATGAAATAGAGTATTATTAGACAAATATCTAATATAAGCTGTGTGAAATTGTTCACCAAAAGAAGACGAAAAATTAGTAGTTGAATTAATAATAATATCAGGGCAAGGAACATTAGATATTCCCGCCATAAATTTCATATCTTCAGCTAAAAAAGATGAATCAGTTTCTAGTTTTTGAAGATGATAATTAACATATGCGATTGGTTTGTTATATAGATAAGCCTTAATTGTATCTTCTACAGTACTAGGCATAGTAGGACCATTTTTTTCCCATATATCTTTGTGATAATCTGATATCTTCTCCACCTTTCTCATATAATCCCTTATTTCTACACTAGTAAGTCTATTAAACTTATAAACGATTTCATCGCGTATTCTTAAATTACTGTAAGGAAAATTAAAAACAGTGCTGGGGTCTGCTCTTAACTCATGAGAACAAAAATAAGTATCCTTATCAATATCGTCTAAAACTTTTTGCACGAAAGGCGGTACATTTGGTTTAGGTTTTAAATTATTATCAGACATTCCAACTATTATAATCAGAATTATTGTAGCTACTCCTAAGGTTATAAAAAAATTTTTTGAATTTATATTAGAGTTAGATGTAGTATCACTATCACAAAGTGAAAAAGCAATTACATTAAAAAATAAAAAAGTTATTTGAACAATTATATATAAAACCACTTTGTGTTTTAACTTATTAGAAAAAATTAAATTTAAAAAAAAAAAATATAAATTGAAATACATAATAAAATATAATTAAAATAAAAATTATTTTTTATCAAGAATGGGACTTGAACCCATAACAAATGGATTATGATTCCACTACTCTACCGATTAAGTTATCTTAATAATGTGTACACTTTTTAATTAATTTAGTTAAATGATGGGATTTGAACCCATAACCAAAAGATTCACATTCTTTTACTCTACCATTAAGCTACATCTAACAAAAAAATTTTTGGTTTAAATTTCTACTTTATCTAGGAATAAAATTTTTTATCGTTTGTTTAATTTTATTTATAATAAATAAAATAAAAGGAATCGAACCTTTACATATTCGTATCAAAAACGAATGCCTTACCATTTGGCTATATTTTAACAAAAAATTATTAAGAATATTATTTTATATTTTAAAGATTAATTTTAATTTGTTAAATTAACATTAAACAACCATATACCTATTATTAATCTAAAAATAATAAAATAGTTATAAAAATAAAAACTGTATTAAGAAATTATCTTCTTTGTTTTGATAAATTAAATCAAAAGATAATATAATTCTTAATCTAATTACTTATTATTGGAATCGAACCAACACCTATAAAATAGAACAAATTTTAAGTCTGTCGCGTCTACCATTTCCGCCAAATAAGTTAAAAAAGAGATACTAAAAAGGGGACTCGAACCCCTAAACCTTTTAATGGCGCTAAATTCTAAGCTTAGTGTGTTTACCAATTTCACCATTTTAGTTTTTACTTTTATAACGATAAAAAATTTTATCGTTATAAAAGTAAAAAAAAAGAAAATAGCTTAATGGTAAAGTCTTGGTTTCCAAAACCAATTATTGTAAGTTCAAGTCTTACTTTTCTTGTTTATTTATTTTATAATATGGAATTAAAAAAAATGAAACCAACATCACCCGGTATTCGACATAGCATTAAAATTAAAAAAAATTTGCTTTCAAAGGGAAATACTTTTTTAAAATCAGAAATTATTTCTATTAAAAAAAGATCAGGTCGTTCTTCAATAACTGGTAATATTACTGTAAGACATAAAGGAGGAGGTAGAAAAAAAATGTATAGAAAAATATTAAAATCATATGAAAATTCAATTAATTTAATTATAGCTATTTTATATGATTCAACAAGAAATTCATTCATTTCAATAATTTTTAATCCAAAATTAAAAAAATTAAACTTTATTTTAACTACTCAAAATCATTCTGTAGGTACTGTAATTGAATCAGGAGAAATTAATTCATTAACAAAACCTGGTATTTTTTTAGGATTTGATAAAATACTAACCGGTAGTTTAGTTAATTCGATTACCTTTAAAAAAAAAAAATTTACATTTTCAAGATCAGCAGGAACTTTTGCCCAGATTATTCAAAAGACTTTTACTGAAATAAAATTAAGACTTCCTTCAGGAAAAATAATTTTATTACCGTCTAAAAATGGTTTTGCAGCAATCGGTATAGTGTCTAATTTAAAACAAAATATGATAGTAATTGGAAAGGCTGGGAAAAATAGGTTGTTAGGAAAACGTCCGTCAGTACGTGGTATCGCTATGAACCCGGTTGATCATCCTCATGGTGGTCGAACAAAAGGTGGTATGGCACCAGTTTCACCCTGGGGTAAATTAACAAAAGGAGTTCCAACAAAAAAAATTAATAAATAACCTTATTTATATGTCTAGATCTAAATGGAAGGGTAAGTATATACCAAGATTTTTATTAAAAAAAAATTTTATTTTAACGAAAAAAAATAAAATTTGGTCTCGTAATTCAGCGATACCATTTTTTTTGCTTAATAAAGATGTTTTTGTACATAATGGCAATAGCTTTAAAAAACTAAATATTTCAAGAGAAAAAATTGGTTACAAATTTGGTGAATTTGTTTTTACAAAAACGACACCTAAAAAATTTCAACAAAAAAATAAAAAAATAATTAAGTCAACTAAAAAATAATATATAAATATAAAATCTTATGGGACAAAAATCTCAAAAACAAACTTTACAAAAGTTAAATCCAATTTTACAATTAAATTCAAATATTTACTTATATAAAAATTTAATTTATATTGATAATTCATTTGAAAATATTTTTTTAAATTTAAATATTTATTTAATTTTAAAACAAATTGATTTTTCAACGAATAAAATAAATTTAAATTTGATTTTATTTATTTTTTCAAAAAAAATAAATTTTTTTAAAAAAAAATTAAATCAAAATAAATTAAAAAATTTAAGTAATTTTTGTTTAATTAATATTTTAAAAAAAAAATTGCTTTTATTAAAGGTAAATTTAATAATAATAAAATTAAAAATTATTAATACTTTAGTTAATAAATTAAATTTAATTTATTTATATAAAATTTGTAAAAAATTTATAAATAGCCTTTTTGAAAAACGTTTTACAGTTTTTTTAGATTTTTTAAAAATAGTTACACTTTTTAATTTTTCATTAATTAAGTTAAATTTATTTACATATATATTAATAAATATTTTTAAACGATTACATAAAAAGAAACATACTAGATTTATAGCTTTTATTAAAATAATTTGTTCCTTTTTAATAAAAAATAAATTTTCAAACAATATTCTTGGTATTAAAATCGTATTAAACGGTAAATTACGCGGTAAAGTGCGATCTAATACAATTATTATTTCAAAAGGATCAATTCCCAACCAAACTTTAAAAAAGCGTATAGATTTTAACCAAGCTGATATATTTACTAAATATGGTGTATACGGTATCAAAATTTGGGTAAATTTATTAAACTAAATTATGAATTTAAAATATAAAAAACAACAAAAGGGTAAGTTTTACAATCGAATTAATTCTAAACCTATAAATATTTTCAATAAAAATAAATATAACTTATGTTTAAGAGCTAAAGATTTTGGTAAACTAACTATAAATGAAATAAAAGCTTTTAAACAAAATTTAATTAAAAAACTAAAAAAAAATTTTGTTTTAGTACGTTTTTACTTTAATCCTATTACACCAATTACAAAAAAACCAATCGAAGTTCGAATGGGAAAAGGAAAGGGAAGTGTAAATTATTTTGTTATGAAAATAAAACCTGGTACTATGTTATGTAAAATTGAGTGCTTAAATTTTACTATAGCAAAAAAAACTTTAATGCAAGCTAAAATACGCCTATCAATTAAAACACAAATTTATTGTTAGTTTTATGTTATATTATTATAAAAAAAATATAATTTTGAACAATATTTTTTTAGAAAAAATATTTTCTAAAATCTACTTAAAATATTATTTTAGATCTGAATATAATAATTTTTGTTTTTTATTAGACAATGGATTAAGTTTAACATTTTTTAAAATAAATAAAAAAAAATTAGGACAATCCTTTTTAATAAACCAATATAATTTTAAAAAAAAATATAATAATAATGTTAATTTTATCTATTTAACAAAGCTTAATATTAAAAATGTATGTATAACACAAAAAATATTATTGACTTTAAAACAAAAAGATAAATTTATTTTTCTTATAAAACCTATTTTAGGTGGTTTTAAAGCTTTTTGTAATGGATTACAGGGATTTCTACCTATACATCAAACAAAATTTTTGTGCAAAAACAAAAAATATTTGAAATATGAGTCAAAATTCTTAGTTTTATATTTTTACCTTTCTTTTTTAAGGTTAAAAATTTTATTACCGAATAAGTTAAAATTAAATAAAAAACGTAAAAGATTTAAAAAACGTTATTCAACTTTTATAAATTTAGTTTTTTTAATAGAAAAACATTTTTTAAGAATAAATGCAAATAAAAAATATTAATAATTATTTAGATTCTATATATTTAAAAAATGCAGTTTTAAAAAAAAACTTTTTAATTTTAGAATACGCTTCTGATTTAAATATCAAAGAATCATTCTACATTAAAAAAAAAATTTTAAGTACTCATTTAAAAAATAGCCAGCAAACCTTTAAGTCTTCCGCTATTTATTCACATACTTTTGTAAATTTTACGCAAATGGTATCCTTTATAAAAATAAAATCTTTACCTGTAAGATATATTTATTATAAAATTAAACACATTTATATAAAGAAATTTAAATTGTTTAAACTTTATTTAGATAACTTAAATTTTTTTATAAAATATTGTTTAATAATCAAAAAAGCACAAAGTCTTTTTTTAATTATTATATTATAATTATTTTTTATTTAAAAATATTTTGTTAATTTAACTTACGAATAAAATTAAAAAGGCGATCATTAATGCAAATAAAGCAATTGCTTCAGTAAAAGCAAAACCTAAAATTGCGAATCTAAATAAATCATCCTTTAAATTTGGATTTCTTGATACTCCAATAATTAATGAAGCAAAAATTAAACCAATACCAATACCAGCTCCTGCTAATCCGAAAGTTGAAAGTCCTGCCCCTATTTTTTGTGCTGCTTGTAATAACATAAAAAAATTAAATTGTTTCTTATTTCTAATTAAAATATTCTATGCGCCTAATAGGATTTGAACCTATACAATTACCGTTATGAGCGGTATGCTCTACCATTAAACTATAAGCACAAATTTATGATAAATATTAGTTTCTTTCAACTTTGTATTTTTTTTTTTATTATTTTTTTATTATTTGGAGATGCTCATAAATTAAAGAAGAAAATATTATTATTGGTTAATAATTTTAAAGAATTTTTTAAAAAAAATTCGGAAGAATAGGACTTGAACCTATTATATTAAAATTTTAGAAATTTAATAATATATTACCCGATTTGTTTATCTTCCATTTAAAATTATTTTTATATTTAAGGTTGTTGGTTTATACATCATTAATAGTTTTATTAATTGTTTTTCGTTTATACTTAATTTAAATACAGATTTATAATTAACTACATGAAAATGTTCTTTAGATTTTTTATGAACATGTGGTGATTTTAAAAAGGTAAATGTTTTTTTTTTGGAAGGATAATTAAAATAACTAAATTTTATATTATGTAATTTTAATATCCCAATTATAAATTTATTATACAATATTAAACATTTTTTATGAACTGTTTTTATTTTAATTTCTTGAATTATTTTATTCATATATGTTTTATTTTAAAGAACTTTTTTATCGTTTAGGATTTCTTTTTTTAACGTTTATCTTATTGTTTTTTATTTTATACAATAATAAAGAAACTTTAGTACTTGGGTTATGTTATTTATTGTTTTATATTATTTCGGCTCAACAACATTCTTGTTATTTTATATATACCCATCCGACAGAATTATTAAGTGTTATTTTATCTTTAATTTTTTTTTTTTGTTTTTTTTTTTTACTACCTTATATAAATTGGTCCATAATTGATTTTTTTAAATCTGGTTTATTTAAAAAAGAATATACTAAATTAAAGATATATAGCATAAGTTTTCTTTTTATTTATGCTGTTTTAAATCTATGGAATTTTTACGTTATTTTACCAATTGTTTGGTCTTTTTTTAAAAATTTTATTCCACAAAATATTAATATCATAAATTTTTATTTTGAATTAAAAATTAAAGAATATTTTTCTTTTCTTTTAGATTTTATTTTTATAGTAAACTTTTTTTTTATCGTTTTATTTTTTTTTTATTTCTTGTTTTTAGTAAAAAATTTTTATTTTTTATTAAAAAATAAAAATTTTTTATATTTTATAATAATACTACTTGCAACTATTTTTAGTCCACCTGATGTTATTATTCAAATAATATTATTTATTTTCTTAATTTTTTTTTTCGAAATAAATATTTTAATTTTAATTTTTTATAAAAAATTTAATAAGGTAACATATTAAATGTTATTAATATACAAAAGTTTAAAATTAAAATTGCAATAGATAAAGGTAATAATCCTTTCCACCCTAAACTCATTAGTTGATCATAACGATAGCGTGGTAATGCTGCTCTAATCCAGACAAATAAAATTACAAAAAAAGAAATTTTTATTCCAAACCAAAATGAATTAGGAATAAAAATTAATAAACTTAAAGGAGATTGCCAACCACCCAAAAAAAGAATTGTAACAAAAGAACTCATAAGAAGCATATTAGAATATTCTCCTAATGAAAATAGCGCAAAGCTCATTGCAGAATATTCGACATTATACCCTGAAACTAATTCTGATTCAGCTTCTGGTAAATCAAAAGGGTGTCTATTTGTTTCAGCTAATCCTGAAATAGAAAACATCAAAAACAATGGAAAAAATGTTATTATAAACCAACAAAATTTTTGAGAGTCTATTATTTCTTGTAAATTAAAAGAACCAACTGAAATAATTATAGTAGTAATTATAAATCCAATAGCTACTTCATAAGAAATCATTTGAGCTGTTGATCTTAAAGATCCTAAAAAAGCGTATTTTGAATTACTAGACCAACCAGACATTATAATACCATATATACCTAAAGAAGATATCGCTAAAAAATATAATATTCCTAAATTAATTTCAGCTAATGTTGAATACTTATTAAAAGGAACTATAGCCCAACCTAATAATGATATAATAAAAGTTACAGCCGGAGATAATATAAAAATAAGTTTGTTGGAACTACTTGGTACAATTGCCTCTTTTACAAATAATTTAAATCCATCAGATAATGGTTGTAATAATCCCATTACTCCTACTACATTGGGTCCTCGACGTCTGTGAATAGCACCTAGTATTTTGCGCTCTGCTAATGTAAAATATGCAACAGAAATTAATAATGGAACAATAATAAATAAAATTTTAATAAATATAATAAAAAAAATATACATAAAGAAGTTTTTTAATTTTGGAAAAAATGGGATTCGAACCCACGATACAAAAATTTTGTATTTTGATTTAGCAAACCAATGCCATAAACCACTCGGCCATCTTTCCTAAAATTCAAAATTATTTAAAAATTCTAAATTTATTGGTACGTAATTTTTTTCTTTTTTTTTTTTTTTCTTTACAACCATTAAAACATTTATTATTGGCTGTATTTATTAACAAAATATTTTTATTTAGAAGTTTATTAATTTGTTTTAATAACCTTTTTTTAATCAAAATAGGACAATTTAATTCTATAAAAATAGTTGTTTGATTAGTTGTTAACGTTAAAATTTTATTAAAAAAAATCGGAAGTATAATTTTTGTACTAAATTTTAATAATTTTTTTGTTGTTTTAATTTTTTCAATACCAGTTGATGAAATTAATTTTGTTTCATTTTTTTTTAAATCTATTAATGTAAAAAATATATTATTTTGTGTAACTCTTAAACTTATTTTAATTTTTGGTAGATTATATATTAAATTGTTTAGGGTATAATTTAATATATAAGATTTATATTTCATTTTTTTTCGAAAACGTGTATTTATTTTTTGGAGAAAATTTAAATTTTTTTTTTGTTTTTGCATTTGTGTGAGTTCTTTGACCTCTAATTGGATAACCTAAAAGATTTCTAAAATTTTTGTAATTTTTTATTTTATAAAAAAAATTTTGTGTTTTGTTAGTATAATTTGAAGTTTTTAATTTTACTAAAAAAAATTGTAAATTTTTTTGATGATTAGTTTTTATATTAAACCTATTTTTTTTTAGATTTAAGCCTAATTTATTAAAAACTATTTTTTTTGAAACAAATTTTATTTTATAATAGTTAATATTTTTTTTATTATAGATCATAATAAATATTTTTGTTAAGAAATGTTGATAAATAATATAAATTTAATTTATTAAATTATAGAAAAAATGGCTGAGTGGTTAAAAGCAACAGATTGTAAATTTGTCGACAAAATTGTCTACGTAGGTTCGAATCCTACTTTTTTCAAAATTAAAAAACTTCTTTATGTATATTTTTTTATTCATAATAAATAACTAACTCAATGGTAGAGTGTTTCGCTTACAACGAAAAGGTTACTGGTTCAAGTCCGGTGTTATTTAAAAACTATATTTAGTGTTTTTATGGAATTTATAAAAGTTTTTTTGCCGGAAATCTTTCTTTTTTCTTGTTCATTATATCAATTATTGTTAATTGCGCGTTTTTTAAAATTTTTTAAATTAAATGTTCCGTGTTTAAATGAAGAATTATTTGTGCAATCAATTTTTATTTATGTTTGTTTATTAGTTTTATTGATAAATCAAAAATTAACTGGTTATTCTAATAATTTTTTATTTATTTTTGATAATAGTTCAATATATCTAAAAATTCTATTAAACATTGTAATTTTGTTTTCTTTTATTACAATTTGGAGAGCTTTTATAAATCAAAAAGTAAACTTTTTTGAATATTTTATTATTTTATTTTTAGCTATTTTTGGTTTATTATTATTAATAAATGCTTATGATTTAATATCCGTATATTTAATTTTAGAGTTACAAGCGTTATGTTTTTATATATTAGCAGCTTTTCGAAGAAATTCTTCGTTCTCAACTGAAGCTGGTTTAAAATATTTTATTTTAGGTTCATTTATTTCTGGAATTTTTTTGTTAGGTTGTTTACTAATTTATGCTGTGCTAGGGACTACTAATTTTCAAAAAATAATATTATTATTATCTTTTAATTTAGATTTTAATTTTTTTTTTTTAATTTTTTTAGGTTTTTTTTTAGTTTTGTCTACTATTTTATTTAAAATTACTGTAGCTCCATTTCATTTTTGGTCGCCTGACGTTTATGAGGGTTCTCCTTTAGCTTCAACAATTTTTTTTTCTCTAGCTCCAAAAGTTTCATTAATTACATTGTTATCTAGATGGTTAGCGATTTTTTTACCTATTTTTGAAGGAATAAGTATTTTTTTATTGGTAATAGGTTTGTTTTCAATTTTTTGGGGTGCTTATTTTGCTTTATCTCAAAAAAGATTTAAACGTTTTTTAATATATAGTTCAATTTCTCAAATAGGTTTTCTAATTATTGGTTTCTCGGAATATACTGTCGAATCTTTTTCGGCTGTTTTTTTTTTTTTAATTATTTATTTAATAAGCTCAATCATTATTTGGGGATTTTTAAACAACTTTTATACGTATAATATAATAAAGAGTCATTTAAAAAATATTGTAAATATAAAACCTATATTGTTAACTGATTTATCGTTATTATTTAAATCAAACTTTATTTGGTCGATTACTTTATTAATTTTATTCTTTTCTTTTGGTGGGATACCACCTTTTATAGGTTTTTTTTCTAAAGTTTTAATTATTTTTAGTTTAATACATGAAAATACTTTTTTTGTTTCAATAATTTTAGTATTAATAAGTGTAATCTCTAGTTATTATTATTTACGAGTTGTAAAAGTTTTATTTTTTGAAAATTCTAAAAAATTATTTTTTGTTAGAAAACAAAACTTTTATAATGGATCATTTATCGAACTAGAATCTATTTTATATTCGATATGTTTGTGTTTATTATTATTATTATTTTTTTTTCCTTCCTTCCTAATTTTAACGTCTAATTATTTAATTTTAGACTTTTTTTAAAATTCTGAAAATATGTATAAAACATTAAAAAAAATTATTCCATTTATTTTTTTTCAAAAAATAAATAATGAGGATTTAATTATTCTTTTACCTAAGAATTTAAGATTTTCATTATTATGTTTAAAAAAACACATTAATTATCAATTTTCTTTATTAAGCTATATAGCTGGTGTTGATCTATTAGGGTGTAAATACCGCTTTTGTGTTGTTTATGATCTTTTAAGTTTATCTTTTAATATTAGATTACGAATTAAATTATTTATTACCGAAGTAAATACAATTCCATCTGTAACAGATATATATGTTAATTCTAATTGGTGGGAACGTGAGGTTTGGGATCTTTTTGGAATTTATTTTGAAAATCATCCAGATTTGCGTAGAATATTGACAGATTACGGATTCGAGGGTTACCCAATGAGGAAAGATTTCCCGTTATATGGTTATACAGAACTTCGTTATGATGAGAGTAAAAAACAAATCGTGGTTGAATCTGTTGAACTTTCACAAAATTTTCGCTTATTTGAATTTGAAATGCCTTGGCAATAATTAATATAAAATTATTAAATATGTTATTAAAAGAAAAAACATTAATTCGTAATTTAAAAAATTTTACAATAAATTTTGGACCACAACATCCGGCTGCTCATGGAGTTCTACGACTTATTTTAGAATTGGATGGAGAAATAATTGTCAACTCTGATCCTCATATAGGTTTATTGCATCGTGGTACTGAAAAATTAATTGAATATAAAACTTATTTACAAGCTTTACCATATTTTGATCGTTTAGATTATGTTTCAATGATGGCGCAGGAACATACGTACTCATTAGCTATAGAAAAATTAATGAACATTAAAATTCCACGTCGTGCTCAAATAATTCGTGTTTTATTCTGCGAAATAACACGTTTATTAAATCATTTAGTTGCTGTTGGATGTCATGCTCTTGATGTTGGGGCCATGTCTCCTTTTATGTGGGGTTTTGAGGAAAGAGAAAAGTTAATGGAATTCTATGAACGTGTTTCAGGTGCTCGTATGCATGCTGCTTATTTTCGACCAGGTGGTGTCGCTTCAGATTTACCAATTGGATTATTAGATGACATTTTTATTTTTATAAAGCAGTTTAAGATTAGATTAGATGAAATGGAAGAAATGCTTACTTCAAATAGAATTTGGAAAGAACGATTAGTTGATATAGGTATCGTTTCTGCATTTGATGCTATAAATTGGGGGTTTAGCGGTGTATTGTTAAGAGGTTCGGGTGTGCCTTGGGATTTAAGAAAAAGTAACCCATATGAAATCTATAATGAATTAAATTTTTCCTATCCAGTAGGTACTAATGGTGATTGTTATGATAGATATTTAATTCGTATCGAAGAAATGCGTCAATCTTTATCATTAATAAGCCAATGTTTAAATATTATTAATGATGGTCCAATAAAAACAACTAATTCAAAATTAACATCTCCATCACTTTTTGAATTAAAAAATTCGATGGAATCGCTTATTCATCATTTTAAATATTATACTGAGGGTCTTATTCCAGGTTTCGGGGAAACGTATACAGCAACTGAAGCGCCAAAGGGTGAATTTGGTGTATATTTAATATCAAATAATACCGAAAAACCATATCGCTGTAAAATAAAAGCACCTGGATTTGGTCATTTACAAGCTTTAAATTTTATGGCATCGGGTCATATGATTGCTGATGTTGTAACAATAATTGGAACTCAAGATATTGTTTTTGGCGAAGTAGATCGATAAAAAAATAATTGTATTTAAAGTAAAAAGGATTATTTTATTTTTTAATAACAAAAAATTATATATTTTATTTTTAATAATATGCTTTTATCAAGTATTTTTTTACTATTATTATTTTGCATATTTGTAATTTCTCTAGTACCCATTAAAAATATTTTTCTTATTAAACAATTTTGTTTAATAATTTCTGGCTTAGTTTTAATTTTGTCGGTAATTCTATTATTAAATTTAAATTTTAATTTTTATTATTTCCAATACTTAACTACTTTAACTTTAGACATAAATTTTTTAAATATTATTTTCGCTTTTGGTTTGGATAGTATTTCGATATATTTTTTTGTTTTAACCTCTTTATTAAGTTTTTTATGTGTTTTATTTTCGTGGACTAATACAAATTCTAAAGATTTTTTTTTTAATTTAATTTTATTAGAATTATTATTACTTTTAGTTTTTTCAGTTTTAGATCTAATTTTATTTTATATCTTTTTTGAAGCTATTTTGATCCCTATGTTTTTAATTATAGGTATGTTAGGCTCAAGATCTCGTAAAATTCGTGCCGCATACTTATTATTTTTTTATACTCTTATTGGTTCTATTTTAATGTTGGTAGGAATAATTTATATATATTTTATTGTAGGTACCTCAAGTTTTGAAATAATTTTTTCATATAATTTTTCATTACAAGAACAACAATGGTTATGGCTAGCATTTTTTATCTCTTTCGCTTCTAAAATACCTATGTTTCCTTTTCATATTTGGTTACCTGAAGCTCACGTAGAAGCTCCGACAGTTGGTTCTGTTTTGTTAGCTGGTATTTTATTAAAATTAGGAGTTTATGGTTTTTTACGTTTTAGTTTGACTCTGTTTTCAGAAGCATCTTTATATTATTCGCCCTTTGTTTATGTATTGTGTATAATTGGTATACTTTATTCTTCTTTTACTGCTATACGTCAAACAGATATAAAACGTATAATTGCTTATTCTTCGATAGCGCATATGAATTTGGTTGTTTTAGGTATTTTTAGCTTTAATATTATTGGTTTGGAGGGTTCAATTTTACAAAGTTTAAGTCACGGATTTGTTTCAGGAGGAATGTTTTTATTAGTTGGTATATTATATGATCGTTATCATTCACGTTTATTATATTATTATGGGGGATTAGTTCATGTTATGCCATTGTATTCTTTTTTTTTTTTAGCATTTACTTTGGCTAATATTGCTACTCCAGGAACAAGTAGTTTTGTTGGAGAATTCTTATTGCTTTGTGGAATTTACCAAATAAATATTGTTACTTGCTTTTTAAGTGCTTTTGGAGTTATTTTATCTGCAGTATATTCTTTATGGTTATATAATAGATTAGTTTTTGGTAATTTAAAAATTATATTTACTCAAAAATTTAATGATTTAGTTTTAAGAGAAACTGTAATCTTAAGTACTCTTCTTTTATTAATTTTATTTTTTGGTGTTTATCCATATTTTTTATTAAATGGTCTTAAACTATATGTAACTGGAATGTTAAATTTATTTTAATTTAAATGCTATGTTTGACAGTAAATTAAATTTTAGTCTAAATAAATATTTATCTATTTGTGATAATATAAATAAATATAATTTGAAAACAGTTTATAAATCATTAAAAATTAATAAGGTATTATTTCGTGTAAAATTAATAGAAAATAAAGTTTTAATTAAAGATCATAAAGAAATTGATATTTATATAAAACTATATTTTTTAGTATTTATATTATTGTCAATATTTCCCAAAATAAAATTTAATATAAATTTTTTACAAAATAATATAAACATAAAAAGTTTATTATTATCATTTAGTATAACAAAAGTTGATAAGATTAATGATTTTATTTTAAAAATTTATTTTGATATTTTAAAAAAAAAAATATTTAATAATGTATTAAATACACCCAAATTTTTTATAATATTATTAAAAGCTCCTTTAAGTTTGCTTAATGAAATAGAATTATATTCCAATAATATTAATTTTGATTTAATTATAAAAAATGTAGAGTTACTTATATATCTTAAAATTAAAAAAAATGATTCATCTTTAATACAAACAATTCCATTCTTTAGATTTTAGATAAGTGGCTGAGTGGTTAAAAGCGCTAGTCTTGAAAATTAGTATATATAAATTATATCGTAGGTTCGAATCCTATCTTATCTAAAAAGTCTTTATAGATTAAAAAAATATTTTCATGTTAGTTTTAATTATTTTATTACCCCTTTTTGGATTTTTTTTTGGAATTGCATTTGGACGTTATAATGGTAAAGGTACTTGTTTTATTACTTCATTAACCGTATTTAGTTCTTTTTTTATTTCGTTTTATTTTTTTATTAAATTACTTTTTTCAGGAACATTTTATAAAGTAACGTTATTCCCATGGATTTTTTCAGATTTTTTAACTATAAATTGGAATTTTTATTTTGATAGTTTAACTTTAGGAATGTTAATTGTTATAACTTTTATTTCTACATTAGTTCATATTTATTCAATCGAGTATATGAAAGAAGACCCACATTTAAATCGTTTTATGAGTTATTTATCCTTGTTTACATTTTTTATGTTGGTTTTAGTTACTTCTAATAATTTTTTACAACTTTTTGTTGGTTGGGAAGGTGTAGGGTTATCATCATATTTATTAATAAATTTTTGGTTCACAAGAATACAAGCAAATAAATCTTCTATAAAAGCTATGGTATTAAATAGAATAGGGGATTTTTTTTTTTTGATTGCAATTTTTTCTCTTTATTTAATTACTAATAGTTTAGATTTTGATGTTATCTTTAGTTTAGTTACTCTTATTAAAGAATATTATATACAAATTGGTATAGCAAAATTTTGTGTTTTAGATTTAATATGTCTATGTTTATTTTTAGGTGCCACCGGTAAATCTGCGCAATTAGGACTTCACTCATGGTTACCAGATGCTATGGAAGGTCCTACACCTGTTTCTGCTTTAATTCATGCCGCGACTATGGTTACCGCAGGTGTCTTTTTAATAATTAGATGCTCATTTTTATTTGAATACTCACCTTTAATTTTAAATTTAATTATAATAATTGGAAGTATAACTGCTTTGTTTGCAGCAACCACCGGTTTATTACAAAATGATATAAAACGTGTAATTGCGTATTCAACTTGTAGCCAATTAGGGTATATGTTTTTTGCATGTGGATTATCTAGTTATGATGTAGGTTTTTTTCATTTATATAATCACGCTTTTTTTAAAGCTCTTTTATTTTTAGGAGCTGGATCTGTAATTCATGCTTTAGCAAATGAACAAGATATGAGAAAAATGGGGGGTTTACGTATTATACTTCCTTTTTCTTATTCTATTATGTTAATTGGCTCATTATCTCTAATAGGTTTTCCATTTTTATCGGGTTTTTATTCAAAAGATGTTATCTTAGAAATTGCTTACGCTAAATATAATACTTTTGGTCATTTTGCATATTATTTAGGGGTTTTAGCAGCTTTTTGTACTGCATTTTATTCTACTAGGGTTTTAATTTTAGTATTTTTAATTAATACAAATGGTTTTCGTACTAATATTTTAAATGCACACGAAGGTTCCTACTTTTTTGTTTTACCATTATTTTTTTTAACTATATTAAGTATAATAAGTGGTTATTTGAGTAAAGATTTATTTATTGGTTTTGGTACAGATTTTTGGTCAAATGTCATATTTATTTTACCATACAATTATAGTCTGTCTGATATTGAATTTTTAAATTTATTTAATAAGATACTTCCTTTGTTGGTTGTTTTAATAGGTATTTTTTCTGCAATATTTTTATACTTTTTTACCTTGCCATCTTATTTTAACTACAAACAAACTAAATGGTTTAAATACGTTTATATATTTTTAAATAGAAAATGGTTTTTTGATAAATTTATAGTTGAATTAATTGGTATAAATGTTTTAACCTTAAGTTATTTATATAATTATAAAGACATAGATCGTGGTGTTTTGGAAAACTTTGGTCCTTTTGGTATTATAAATAATGTAAATAATACAATAAAAAAAGTAAAAAAAATTCAAACCGGTTATATTTATCATTATATGTTTTATATTTTTATAGCCATTTTAATATTATTTATTTTTTCGTTAATAAATTTTAATTATATATTAATACTTTTTTTATTTGTTATGTATTTATTATTTTAAGTTTTTAAATATTATGTTAATCTTTTTGAGAAAATAGCTTAGTGGTAGAGTATTAGCTTGTCATGCTAAATGTCGCGGGTTCAATCCCCGTTTTTCTCGATAAAAAATTATTTTTTGTAAATAAAGTTTATTATATAAAATTTTCTACAATTTTAAATTACTTTTTGCTTTTATTAGTTATTTTACTTATGTATTTATTTTTTTCAAAATGGTTTTTTTCAACTAATCACAAATATATAGCAATTTTATATTTAATTTTTGGAGCTTTTTCAGGTGTTTTAGGAACAATGATGTCAATTTTAATTCGTATGGAGTTATCACAACCAGGAAGTCAAATTTTATCTGGTAATTATCAACTTTATAATGTTTTAATAACAGGTCATGCTATTTTAATGATATTTTTTATGGTAATGCCAATTATTATTGGTGGTTTTGGTAATTTTTTAGTACCTATAATGATTGGTGCACCAGATATGGCGTTCCCTCGTTTAAACAATCTTAGCTTTTGGTTACTTCCACCTTCATTACTATTATTATTATCATCTGCTCTTGTTGAAGCTGGAGTTGGTACAGGATGGACAGTTTATCCTCCATTGTCTAGTGCTCAAGCGCATTCAGGACCTTCTGTCGATTTAGCGATATTTAGTTTACATTTAGCTGGAGCGGCATCAATTTTAGGATCTATCAACTTTATTACTACTATTTTTAATATGAGAGCACCCGGTATGACTATGCATAGATTACCATTATATGTGTGGTCAGTTTTAGTTACATCTTTTTTATTAGTAATCTCTTTACCTGTTTTAGGGGGTGCTATAACTATGCTTTTAACGGATAGAAATTTTAATACAACTTTCTTTGATCCAGCAGGTGGGGGGGATCCTGTATTATTTCAACATTTATTTTGGTTTTTTGGTCATCCCGAAGTTTATATTTTAATTTTACCGGGTTTTGGGATTATAAGTCATGTTATTGCTACTTATTCTAAAAAAGCTGTTTTTGGATATGTAGGAATGGTATATGCTATGGTTTCAATTGGTATTTTAGGTTTTATAGTTTGGGCTCATCATATGTTTACCGTAGGTTTAGATATTGATACTCGAGCATATTTTACTGCAGCGACTATGGTAATTGCAGTTCCTACAGGAATTAAAATATTTAGTTGGTTAGCGACTATGTGGGGTGGTTCCATTACTTTTAAAACACCTATGCTATTTGCTTTAGGTTTTTTATTCTTATTTACAATTGGTGGGGTTACTGGTGTTGCATTATCTAACTCAGGATTAAATGTAGCATTACATGATACATATTATGTAGTTGCTCATTTTCATTATGTATTATCTATGGGGGTTATGTTTTCTATATTTGCTGGTTTTTATAATTGGTTTGAAAGAATAACCGGATTAGAATATCCTGAAATTTTAGGACAAATTCATTTTTGGTTATTTTTTATTGGTGTAAATTTAACTTTTTTCCCTATGCATTTTTTAGGATTAGCAGGTATGCCAAGAAGAATACCAGACTATCCTGATTCTTATGCAGGATGGAATAGTATAGCTTCTTTTGGATCTTATATATCTTCTATTTCAGTTTTATTTTTTTTCTATATAGTTTATACTACATTAGTTTCATCGAATAAAAAAGTCAACTAAAAAGTAATATATAATTTTATATAAATATTTTAAAATTTTTTATCATTAATTTTTCATAAAATCTATGTTTTTGTAGTAAAAGTAAATAACGCGACAAAAAGTTTTTATGTTAGCATAACCAAATTAGTAAGGGACTTGAACCCTTATCAATAAATTTGCAATTTATTACATTACCATTTATGTTAACTAATTTTGTAAAATGGATTAAATATTTTTCTATATTCTTGAGACCTTTTCAATAAAAATTGAGAGTTTTTTGTAATATTATTTGTTAAAAAAAAATCTTCAAAAAAAGATTTAAAAGGATAATCACTTATTATACTTTTAAAAATATAATTTTTATTAATATTACTATAAAAAAAAATATTTGGTGTATATTTAACAATTTCTTTTTTAAAAGAATAAAAATTATAATTATTTTTTTGTTTCATAATATCTTTTAAAATTATTAAGATATTATCTAAATAATTAAAATTGTCTTTAAAATTTAAAATAATTTTCGTTTTTTGTAGTATTCGATCGTTATTTAAATATAAATTTTCTAACTCAAAAAAGGTTTGAGTGGGGATAATAAAATTTGCTTTTAAAGCTAAAGATGATCCATGTGTGTTAAACCAAAAATTTTTTATTAAAAAATTTAAATTTGTTAAAATTTTTCGTGTTGTAAAATTATCTTCTAAATTAATATAAAAAACATTAGACGCATTTTTTAATTGTTTTGATGATAAATTTTTTAAACCCAAATAATATACTCCTTCAGAATTAGAATTTAAATTTACATTAAAAAAAATGCTAGTAGAAGAAATTTTTTTAAGTAACGATATAACATACATCATATTTTTAATTCGTTTTTTTAAAGAGTTACCAAAAATAATTAAAGGAGATGCAAATTCAAAAATTTTTAAAGAAATCTCTGTTTTTCCCTCAAAACCTTTAATAATTTTATTTAGATTTAAATTAATAAAAATAGAATTAAAACTAGTTGATGTTGTTTTAAGACCTAAATTATAAAATTTTATTTTTTCTTTATTAAATTTAATACGAAGTTTTGTGTTTAATATTGTGCTTTCAATTTTTATATTTGAACCAATAATAAAACAAACTTTTAACTTTAAATTATCTAATAAAAAACTTTTAACGAATAAACTTGGGTTAAAATAATAATTTTTTGACAAAAAATTATTTGACTTTGTAACTAACTGAATTTTTTTATTATTTAAAAAGTTTAATTTTACAATAGTTTCTAAATCGATTGTCTCATTTACGATAAACAATAAGGTTTTATTAGAGGTAGATAAATTATTTATTAAAATCTTAAATTCAGTAAGAAATTTAATAAGATCTAATTCTCGATAAGATTCGTTTAAATCTTTTAAAAAAATTTGTTTAATTCTATTTTTTAAAATTCCATCATGTAAAAAACGAATTTTATCGGATATTAAAGATAAATTTAAAGAATTAGATATCTTTGGTTGTATACGTAATATATCAGTTTCCTTAAAATTAACCAATATATTACTTCCAAAACCATCGGTACAATCTATTGTTTCTTGATTTTTTAATTCCCAAGGTCTAGATTTAAATGTATAAGATTTTAAAGTCAATGCTCCTACAGGACAAAGATCAACAACATTTCCAGAAATTTCAGAATTAAATACAGAGTTTAAATAAGAACCTATTTCGGTAGATCCACCTCTGCTTAATGTACCAAACACTGGAGATTCTGTTAATTCTTCGGAGAATCTAACACAACGAGTGCAATGAATACATCTAGTCATAATAGTTTTTATAGATAAACCTAAAATTTTATCTTCTACAATTCTTTTATTTTTAAAAAATCGACTAAAGTCACTTCCGGCGAATTGTATTTGATCTTGTAAATCACATTCTCCACCTTGATCACAAATAGGACAATCCAAAGGATGATTAATTAATAATAATTCTAAAACATTTTCACGTGCTTTTTTAACTAGTGGGGAATTGGTTAGAATAACCATATTATTAACAACTGGCATAGCACAAGCTACAACAGGTTTTGGTGACTTTTCGATTTCTACTAAACACATTCGGCAATTACCTGCGACAGATAATATTTCATGATAACAAAATCTGGGTAAATATATACCGATATATTGACAAGCTTCTAACACAGAGACATTAGGAGCGCTTAAAATTTTTATATTATTAATTTTCAATGGTATCATATAATTATAATATGAAAATTTTATATTTATTTAAAGTTAACAATTTTATTTTAATACAATTTTATAAAAATTTAATACTTTACTTTATTTTTACTTTTATTAAATAATTTTCCAATAAACCAATTAGAGGAACTAAAATTAAAAAATATGTAAAATAAAAAATTGTAGAAAACATTCCAATTTCAATAAATGGAGTTTCTACAGGTTTTTGACCTATCCAACCAAGAATTAAAAAATTTGAAATAAAAAACCAATAAACAACTCTAAAAATTGGTCTAAAATTAGTACTTCGAATTTTAGAAGTATTTAAAATAGGTAATAATAATAAAATTAAAACTGCTCCTATCATAGCAACAACACCACCTAATTTATCTGGTATAGATCTTAATATCGCATAAAATGGTAAAAAATACCACTCAGGAACAATATGGGGTGGTGTTACTAATGGATTAGCTGGTATATAATTATCTGGATGTCCTAAGGCATTAGGATAATAAAAAACAACTAAAAAATAAAAAAACATTACAACAAAAAACGCAAATAAATCTTTTACATAAAAATATGGATAAAAAGGAACGGTATCGACGTTTGTATTAATACCCAATGGATTATTAGAGCCATCTTGATGTAATAAACTTAAATGAACTACTGTTAAACCAACAATTACAAACGGTAAAAAGTAATGTAAACTAAAAAATCTATTTAATGTTGCATTATCAACTGAAAAACCCCCCCACAACCACTCAACAATAGATTTACCTACAAACGGTATCGCTGAAAATAAATTAGTAATTACAGTAGCCCCCCAAAAGCTCATTTGACCCCAAGGTAAAACATAACCAAGAAAAGCTGTCGCCATCATTAAAAGAAAAATAATTACCCCACTGCACCAAAGTAATCCTCTTGGTTTCATATATGAACCATAGTATAAACCTCTAAATATATGAAAATAAACTAAAATAAAAAAAAAAGAAGCTCCATTTGAATGCATATAACGTATTAACCAACCGTTTTTAACATGGCGCATAATATGCTCAACACTATCAAATGCATAAGCAGTATGCGGAGTGTAATGCATAGCTAAAAATATACCTGTTAAAATTTGAATAACTAAAAAAATACCTGCTAATGAACCAAAGCTCCAAAAATAATTTAAATTTACTGGAGTAGGGTAGTTAATAATATGACTATCTACAAATGCTAAAATGTTATTTTTATTCCAACGTTTTGTTTTGTTATTGTTATACATAATATAATATTAATATAAATTTTTATTGCGTTTAAATGTTTTCAATTTTATATAAAACCCAAGTTAAAAAGTTATCAGATGAAACACTTTTTACAGCTATAGGCATAAATCCATGATTTACCCCACAAATTTCACTACATTGACCAAAATATAACCCTTCTCTTTTTATAAATAATGATGCTTGACTTAAACGACCAGGACAAGCATCTACTTTTACACCAAATGAAGGCACAGTCCAACAATGAATTACATCAGCTGCTGTAATTAATAAACGAATATGAGTTAGAACTGGTAATATTACTCTATTATCAACTTCTAATAATCTAAAACCTCCTTTTATTAAATCATTCGAAGATACCATATATGAATCAAAATTAATACTTTCACCATTAGTCATACTAGAAAAATCTGAATATTCATATGTCCAATACCATTGATGACCAATAATTTTTAATGTAAGATCAGGATCAATTAATTCATCTAAAGAATATAATAAAGTAAACGATGGAATAGCTAAAAATAATAAAATAATGGCAGGAAAAAGAGTCCAAACAATTTCTAATAAATTAAAATCAGTAAAATTACTTGCTTTAGAAACTTTTGATGAATTAAATGAATCTATTATAAAATATAATACATAAAAAACTAAGATACAAATTAAAACAATAAAAGACATTAAATAATTGTGAAAAAGAATTATACCCTCCGCTATAGGGGTTGCTGGATCTTGAAAGCCAATTTGCCAATCAAATGATGCGTCACAAAATGAAATAAATGAAAATAAATTTACAGTCAACAAAAAAATTAAAAAGTAAAAATTAAATTGAATAAATTTTTGATAAAATAATTGCATAGATTAAATGAAGATAAGTTTTTTAAATTATTTTTGGAATTAGTCGGACTTGAACCAACAACCTTGTGTATGCAAAACACATACTCTACCAATTGAGTTATAACCCCATGCATAAATATTAATTAAAAAATGATAAAAAATTATCTGTTCTAACTTGTTGGCGAAATAAAAATTTTTTAAAATGTTTACTAGTATAATTTAATGTTAATACTATAGCCCCAATCATTGCGATTAATAAAATAATTCCAGAAATTAAGAAACAAAATGTAAAGTAATTATATAAGGTTTGACCAATAAAAAATTCAATAGATAATGAATCAAAAAAAAAGAAATTAGAATTAAAAAAAAAAAAATTAGAAAAACATTTAGAAAGACCTAAATATAATTGTAAAAAGGCTAAAAATCCTATAAAAACAAAGAAATAAAAATAATTTAAAGCTTTATTTTTAATTTTTATATTTAACATCATAATAATAAATATGAAAAGAATAGCTATAGCCCCAACATAAATGATTACAAATAATAATCCAAGAAAATCTGCACCAAAATAAAAACAGATTCCAGATGCGCTTAAAAAGACTAATACCAAAAATAAAATTGAATGAACTGGATTTTCAGATAAAAAAACAAATAAAGAAGCAAATATTAAAATTAAATTAAAAAAAATTAACATAAAAAAATTCGGAATGATATGATTTGAACATATGACCTTCTATTCCCAAAATAGATACGCTTCCACTACGCCACATTCCGAATTCATAATTAAATTCTTAAATTATCCTGAAATATTAATGTAATATCTAAAAAATTAAATTCAAAATAATTTTTATAATTATTATAGTTTTAGTATAATAATCGATTTCTACAAAACTAAAATATATTTCTTTTGTAATAAATTTATTAAATAAAGTTTGATTGTATTTATTATTAAATGTTATTATAAAACCTGCCCTTAATATTTGTTTATTGTTATAACAACATTTATTATTAATATAAACATTACCGTTAAGAATAAAATTTTTAGATTCATAAATACTAGAAAAAAACCTTAAACGACATAATAAAACATCTAATCGTAATAGTGTTAATAAAAAATCTTTTAGAATAGGTTTATCTATTTTTAATTTAAAATCAAATTTACCTTGTATTTTATTTTTATTTAATAAATTGTCTTTATAACTCGCTTTAAGACGAAACCAAGATTTTACGCGAACTAAATTATATCTATAATTTAAAAGTACATTTTTTAACTTATTCTTTTTTATATAGTTTTGAGCAATTTTCCATTTCGTACGTTTAAACTTTAATATTTTTGTATAAAACGAATTTAAATTGATTTTGGAAAAAAATTTAAATTTTTTAAATTTTCTCATAAATTATTTTTCACAAATTTTTCTAACTAAGGAAATCATTATTAAAACATTTTTAATATTTGATAAATCTACAAAAATTTTATATATGTTATATGGTGTAGTCGTATTTGGATTATGTACCGAAACAAAAATATTTTGACTATTTTGTATAACTTTTAATTCAATTTTAGATAAAAAGAATAAAAAAATTGAATCTTTTTTTGGAGCAATATATTTATTTATAATAAAAATATTTTTAAAAATTAAATTATTTGAAATATATTTTTTTAATAAATAAATATACTGTTCATTTTTTAACACTATATATATTGGAAGATTTAATTTTTTTAAGCGTAAAAACAGCTTTATACTTTTTAATGTATAGCTATAATCTAAAATAAAAAAATTTTGTTTTTTTAAAATAAAAAAATCTTTTTTTATAAGATTTAATAATAAGGATGCATTCAAATTTTTCATACTTTTTTAAAGTAATTAAGTTTTCTTTATTGTTTTCAAAATAATTTCTTTATTTTTATAATAAAAACCACGAGCTTTGTAACAATCTGCACTTTTTGTTTTATAAATTTTTTCTACTAAATTACCCAAAATAATTTTATTATAATTAAAAAAGCTTATAAAAAAGCCCTTTAAACCAAATTTTTTAACTTTTATAATAAAAAATTTATTTGAAAATGGTATTAAGACAATATGACTAAACCCTAATTTTAATTTAATAACATTAATTAGGGGTATTAATTTTAATCCTAATCCACTTAAAACAAGTTGTTTACGACTATATATCCTAAAACTATTTAAATAATTATTTAGTACTAAATAAAAACCATTAAAAAGCGGAAGTATTTTTTTATCTTTCGACAGTAAATAACATATTAGATAATTACCGTCTTTTTTTAATTCAATATAATCTGGTATTTTTATATAAAACTTTTGATGAGTTAAATTTAATTCTATAACCAAAAACTTTTCAAAATAAATATTTAAAAAATAAAATTTTAAATAAGATATAAATTTTAATAAATTTATTTGTTTTAACATAAAAATAATAAAAGACCACCACGTTTATTTAATTTACATTCATATAAATTCAATACTCCTAAATCTGTTGAAATAAAAAACGTTTTATTTAAACTTTTTAATTGTAATAATGTATTATACTTTATAAATATTTTATGAGATGGAGTTGAAACAAGTTTAATTTTTTGTAATACAGATTTATGATAAGAATATCGCAAATAAATTTTTATTTGACTATTTTCCGATATCGTATACCCTTGTATATAACCTGATTTGTAAAGAGCCTTTAAAATAGAAATAGAAAAAAAATCTTTATTTATTAAAACTGTTAAATGTTTTGCTAAAGAGGCATTTTTTAATTTTATAATAAAATTAATTATATTATTTTTCATATTAAAAATTTTGCAAAAGCAGGATTTGAACCTACGACCTCCGGACTATGAAACCGGCAAGCTACCTAACTACTCCATTTTGCATTATTTAAAGCTAAAAATTTTAAATTGAAACTTTAAAGCTTCAGAAAAAAATTTTATAAAAAAGTTTAGAACAAAAAAATAATATACAATAAAGGAACTAAGTACCCAAAAAATTTGAACAGAAAAAGAATAAAAATCAAATTGAGGCATTTTTAATATAAATTATTTTGGTTTGATAATAAAAAAGTTAGAAAATTTTTCTATATAACAAAATCTAGTTAAACTTTATTTAACCTTTTATAGAAATTTTTTGTAAAACCTCTATACTTCCACGAATTCTATAATAGACGATAATTATAGCTAAACCAATAGATGACTCAGCTGCCGCCACAGTTAAAATAAAAAAAGAAAATACTTGACCACTTAAATCATCTAAATAAACTGAAAAAATAACAAAGTTTAAATTTACAGCTAATAATACTAATTCTATACACATTAAAACGATTAAAATACTACGACGATTTAAAAAAATACCTAAAATACCAATTAAAAATAAAAAAAAGTTAACTGAAAATTGAAAAATAAACATAATTTAACTTATTAAGGGCAATGAGATTTGAACTCACACAATTTGCTTGGAAGGCAAATAATCTACCATTAATTTATACCCTTAAAAATTTTTATAATATTTTTTATTCCAACTGCACGTTCCCGTACAATTACCTTGTTACGACTTCATCCCAGTTAAAAATCTTTAACTTATTTATCTTTAAAAATTTTCTATAATAAAACATAAAAGAAATTTAAAACAGATACAAATTCTAAAAATAAGCTTTGATAAAAATTTTCTCCTAGCATGTGACGGGCGGTGTGTGCAAGATCTAAGTACAATTTCACCGTAGCGTGCTGATCTACGATTACTTGTGATTCCACCTTCATGTAAACGAGTTGCAGTTTACAATCCGAACACGATAATTTTTATAGATTTACTTTAAATAATATTTATTGTATAACTAATTGTGATTACCATTGTAGCACGTGTGTAGCCCAGTTTATAAAGGCCATAAGTACTTGACATCATTCTCTCCTTCCTCTAGTTTATCACTAGCAGTATTTTAAAAGTAGTGCTTTTTATAAATATAAAAAACGTGCTAATATAAAATAAGAGTTGCGCTCGTTAAAGGATTAAACCAAACACCTCACGGCACGAGCTGACGACAGCCATGCAACACTTGTAATATTTTTTATTTAGAAACAAAAAAATTTGTATCGAAAAATAAACAAAATAAACTGTTTATAAAATATTATACAAAAACTGGTAAGGTTTTGCGCGTATTATCGCATTAAACCACATGCTCCACCACTTGTGTAGACCCCCGTCAATTCCTTTGAGTTCCAGTCTTGAAACCGTACTCCCCAGGCGGAATGCTTAACGTGTTAACTTTATAAAAGAAATATAAAATTCTAATATTAGCATTCATATTTGACAGCGTAGACTACCGGGGTACCTAATCCCGTTTGATCCCTACGCTTTCGTGCCTCAACGTCAGAATTAGCCCAGAAAACCGCCTTCGCTAATGGCATTCCTTCATAAATTTTAGAATTTTACCTCTATGTATGAAATTCTGTTTTCCTCTACTAACCTCAAGTATTATTTTATTAAAAACACATTTAAAAATAAATTTAAAATTTAATTTAAAAAATAAAAATACAATCTACGCACTCTTTACGCCCAATCATTCCGAATAACGCTTGCCCCTTTCGTATTACCGCGGCTGCTGGCACGAAATTAGCCGGGGCTTCTTCTTTAATTAAATTCATTATATTCATTAACGAAAGAATTTTACAACCAATTAATTTTTACATTAATCTTTTTTGCTGTCCTCATTCACACGACATCACTGGATCAGGCTTTCGCCCATTGTCCAATATTCCCCACTGCTGGCAAAAAGCCTGGGCCTTGTCTCAGTCCCAGTGTGGCTGATCATCTTCTCAGACCAACTAAGGATCTTCGGCTTGGTACGCCTTTTCCGTACCAACTACCTAATCCTGTATAAGCTTATCTTAAAACGATTTTTAAATCTTATGGAATTATCGATACAAAAGTATTCTTTATTTTATTAAAAATAAATACGATTATTCCTTATCCAAAGGTAAATTCTTATATATTACTCACCTGTACGCCATATAAATTTTATATAGACTAGCATGTGTAAAGTGTGCCGATAGCGTTCATTCTGAGCCAGGATCAAACTCACAATAAATACAGATTTTTTATCTGAAATATTTAAAACAACACTCTAATTTTTTTTTAGAAATTTAGTACCATTAAACTGTTGATTTTACAATCTATACATTTTTGGCCTATCAACGTAATGATCTTTTACGATTCTTTAAAATTTATTTAAAAGTAAACTTCTTGCTTATATGCTTTCAGCAATTATTTTTTATACACTTAACTACTCGGCGCTGCTCTTTGATAAAAACAACCGATACATCAGAGGTGTACTGAATTCAGTCCTCTCGTACTAGAATACAATCTTCTTAATTTTAAACTTTTGCAGCAGATAGGGACCGAACTGTCTCACGACGTTCTAAACCCAGCTCACGTACCACTTTAATCGGCGAACAGCCGAACCCTTGGAACCTGCTTCAGCTCCAGGATGTGATGAGCCGACATCGAGGTGCCAAACGGTCTCGTCGATAAGGACTCTCAGAAACCATCAGCCTGTTATCCCCAGCGTACCTTTTATTCGTTGAGCGATAATTTTTCCATTCAAAATTACCGGATCACTATGGCCGACTTTCGTCTCTGTTTGACTTGTAAGTCTTACAGTCAAGCATTCTTTATACCATTACGCTCATAATAATTATAAATTATTAGAAAATACTTTTGCACGCCTCCGTTACTTTTTAGGAGGCGACCGCCCCAGTCAAACTACCTTTTATAAGCTGTTCATAAAAATGTTAAGTAAATTTAAATTTTTAGGGTGGTATTTCATTTTTGCCTAAGCTCCCACCTATTCTACACCAAAAAAATAAAAATACAACTTAAAATCATAGTAAAGGTGCATGGGGTCTTTCCGTCTAACTGCAAAAATCCTGCATCTTCACAGGAATTTCAATTTCACCAAGATTGTGCTGGAGACAGCGGAGAAGTCGTTACACCATTCATGCAGGTCGGAACTTACCCGACAAGGAATTTCGCTACCTTTGGACCGTCAGAGTTACAGCCGCCGTTTACTGGGGGTTATTTTAAGCGCCATAGCGCTACCAATTCGCCTTACAGCACCGGGCAGGTGTCAATCCCTATACATCTTCTTTCGAATTAGCAGAGATTTGTGTTTTTAATAAACAGTCGCTTCTCCCTCTTTAATGATAACTCCCCAAATGGGGTAGTCACTCTTTCTTCCTAAGTTACAGAGCCATTTTGCCGAGTTCCTTCAACACAATTATCTTGTCCACCTTAGTATTTTCTACCCATCTACCTGTGTCGGTTTAAAGTACGATTTTATTAAATTTGCTTTTTCCAGAAATTTTTTTAAATAAAAAAATTTAATCAAAATATAATTTTTTGTTTAAAAAAATTTGTCACAAATAAAAATTCTCATTAACTTATACATTTGTAATTTGTCTTAGAGATCGCTATTAACTCGATTTCATTTAATGTTAAATCGAAAACTTTAGATTTACGGTGATAATGATTAAATACATTATTTTTAGCTACTTATGCCAGTATACTCACTCCTGATACCTCCAATTAATTTAACAAATAATCTTCAACAGCTTACAGGACGTTCTGCTACCAAAATTTACTAATTCGGCTAATTATTTAAGTCTCCATAAATTATCGAAGCGAAAAAATTAGATTAATGAGCTGTTACGCTTTCTTTAAAAGATGGCTGCTTCCAAGCCCACTTTAAAATTGTTAAAATTTTTTCACATTCTTTTCACTTAATAAATTTAATTAAAGGCCTTATTAAATAATCTGGGCTGTTTCCCTTTTGACTATAAACCTTCGCGCCTATAGTCTGACTTTATAAAAAATATTAAATGTATTCTTAGTTTAAAAAAATTTAGTAAGATTAAAAATCCCCTTTATTTTAAAAGTGCTTTACCCCATTTAACTTATTTATAAGCTATACTAAAATATATTTCGCAGAAAACCAGCTATCCCTGAGTTTGATTAGCCTTTCACCCCTAACCACAAGTCATCCCAATCTTTTTCAACAGAAACGGGTTCGGCCCTCCAATTTATGTTACCATAAAATTTTCAGCCTGCTCATGGTTAAATCACTCAGCTTCGGGTCTTGTATTTTAAACTTTTACGATTTTTAAATCTTGAGTTATCTTCGTCTTTTTATATTAAACTTGCTTAAAATACAAACTCACTGGCCCATTATGCAAAAGGTACGCTGTTACTAAATTTTATTTAGCTTCAACAGATTATTTGCAACAAATTTTAGGTTCTTTTTACTCTTAAAAGTTCTTTTTCACCTTTCCCTTACGGTACTATTCACTATCGATATTTTAAAATTTATTTAAGCCTGAGGATAGATCCCCAAAATTTATATCAAATTTAACATAATTCGATTTAAAATAAATTAAAATTATAAAACTTACAGGACTAACACCTACTTTGATTCTTTTTTATAAATTAAAATTTTTGCTTTAAAACCATATTCGCTCGCCACTACTAACGGTATCTCGTTTGATTTCTTTTTTAAGTTACTGAAATGTTTTACTTCACTTTAAATTATATTCTCAAAAGATAAATTTCTTTGTTTTAGTAATTAGATTTTAAAAAATTTCATATCTTATTTTTGCACTACACAACTATTTTTAAAATTCAAGGCATCCCTTTTTTGCATTTATTAGCCATGTTTCCCGTAATAACAGTATCTAATAACGCTTAACCTTATAACCGTTGAATCTTTAGTATATTCACGTAAAAGTTATTTAAACTTTTTATTTAAAAGTTTTTAAAAAAAA